TCCCTTCGGCTCACCCCGAAAGCGATCTTCCTTTTTCAAACCCATTTTTAAGGAACTTGAAAAAAAAATTGGAAAATTAAAAAAAAAGAAGTATTTTCGAGTTTTAATAGGAAAAACAAAATTACCTCGAAAAGTTTTAAATGAAACCCAAAAATGGGTTATCAAAAGTGTTATTTTTATAAAAAAAAAAATAAAAGAACTTTCAAAAATAAATCCAATTATATTATTTAGATTAAGAGAAGAAAAAGTATACGAATCGAGTGAAATTAAAGAAGAAAAAGATTCCATAATTAGCAATCAGAAAATTCACGAATCAGTAAGTCAAACTGCATCTCCGGGTTGGACAAATTCTTCATTGACAGAAAAAAAAATGAAGGATCTAACTAATAGAACAAATACAATTCAAAATCAAATAGAAAGAATCACAAAAGAGAAAAAAAAAGTAACTCAAAATATAAATAATATTAGTTTTAACAAAATAAGTTATAATGCTAAAAGATTAGAAAAATGGCAAATATTAAAAAGAAAAAATACTCAATTAATCTGTAAATTACCCCTTTTTTTAAAATTTTTCATTGAAAGAATATACACAGATATATTTTTATATATCATTAATATTCCCAGAACGAATATAGAAGAATCAACAAAAAAAATGATTGATAAATGGATTTACAATAATGAACAGAAGCAAGATAGAATTAATAAAAAAAATAAAAAGCCAATTCCGTTTATTTCGACTATAAAAAAGTCACTTGATAATATTAGTAATATTAAAACAAAGTCACATATTTTTTATGACTTATCCTACGTGTCACAAGCATATGTATTTTACAAATTATCACAAATTCAAACGTATAAATTTAGATCTGTTCGTCAATATGAAGGAATCTCTTTTTTTCTTAAGCCTGAAATAAAGGATTCTTTTGAAAAACAAGGAATGGTTCATTCGGAATTAGAGACTAAGAAATTTCCGAGTTATGAAATGAATCACTGGAAAAACTGGTTAAAAGGACATTATCAATACGATTTATCTCCGATCAGATGGTCTAAATTAATACCAGAAAAATGGCGAAATACAGTTCATCGGCGTCGTATAAAGGAAAAACGGCATTCATATGAAAAAGATCGATTAATTGATTCGAAAAAACAAAAAAAAATTGAAGTATATTCATTATCGAATCAAAACGATAATTTTCAAAAATACTATAGATATGATATTTTATCATGTAAATTTCTTAATTATGAAGAATGCTTTTTTTATAGATCTCCATTTCAGGGAAATAAGAAACAAGAGAATTCTTATAACATACATAAACACACCCTTTTGGATATACTAAGGAACATACCTATCAATAATTATCTAGGAAAGGTCGATATTCTATATATGAAAAAAATGGCTGATAGAAAATATTTGGATTGGAAAATCCTCAATTTTGATCTTAGGCAAAAGTTCGATATTGAAGCCTGGATCACGACCGATACCAATAGAAATAAAAATACTCCAATTGGTCGTAATAATGCTCAAATAATTCATAAAAAAGATCTTTTTTATCTTATGATTCCAGAAATCAATCCACGAAACTCCCGTAAAGTATTTGTTGATTGGATGGGAATGAATGAAAAAATGCTAAAGCGTAGGATATCGAATCTGAAACCTTGGTTCTTCCCAGAATTTTTGGGACTTTATAATGCATATAAAACCAAACCTTGGTTTATACCAAGTAAATTACTTCTTTTAAATTTGAATAGAAATGAAAATCAAAAGATCAATGAAAAGCAAAAAGAAAGTTTGTTGATACCATCGAATAAAAAGTATCGAAATCAAGAAAAAAAAGAATCTAAAAACCAAGAAGATTTTGGGTCTGATCTCTCACAACAAAAAGATATTGAAAAAAATTATCCAAGATCAGACATCAAAAAAGAGAAAAAGAAAAAAAAATACAAAAGCAATACCGAAGCAAAACTAGATTTATTCCTGCAACGTTATTTGCTTTTTCAATTGAGATGGGACAATATTTTGAACCAAAAAATGATGAATAATATCAAGATATATTGTCTCCTGCTTAGACTAATAGAGCCAAGAAAAATTACTATATCCTCGATTCAAAAGAGAGAAATGAGTTTGCATATAATGCTGATTCAGAATAATTTAACTCTTGCAGAATTAATTAAAAAGGGACTATTGATTATAGAACCCATTCGTCTGTCTGGAAAAAACGATGGGCAATTTATTATGTATCAAACCCTAGGTATTTCGTTGGTTCATAAGAGTAAGCGCAAAACTAATCAAAAATACCAGGAACAAAGATATGTTTCTAAGAAAAATTTAGATAAAGCTATTTCACCATATCAAAGAATAGCTGAAAATAGAGACAAAAATCGTTTTGATTTGCTTGTTCCTGAAAATATTTTATCGTTTAGAGGGCGTAGAAAATTTAGAATTTTAATTTGTTTCAATTCAAACAATCGAAATGGTGTAGCTAAAAATCTAGTATTTTGGAACGGAAAGAACATAAAAAACAGCAGCCAAGTTTCGGATGACAATAACAATCTTGATAGAGAGAAAAATCAATTAATGAAATTAAAACTCTTTCTTTGGCCTAATTATCGATTCGAAGATTTAGCTTGTATGAATCGCTATTGGTTCGATACCCATAATGGCAGTCATTTCAGTATGTTAAGGATACATCTATATCCACGATTGAAAATTCGTGGATAATACACTTTTTTATATATCTTATACCCTATATTATATATAGGGTATATGAAAGCAAAGAAATCCACGAATCACCTGTTTTGTCTTACATTTCATTCATATATTCAATAATGTTTTAATTAGATCGTGTAATAAATCAACAAAACCTTCTTCGTTTTAGGTCTAAATTTTTTGATGCAAAAATGTACCAATTCTTTTATATCCTTGCCTAAACCTTATCTAAAATTGATTTGAATTCAGAAAATTAGGAGTTCATTAAAGAAATTCAGATTAGATTATTGTATCTACCACATTTAAATGAATGGCATTATTATTACTGATCGGTAAAATACATATCTCTAAAAAGGGGAAAGGGGAATTTTTTTATGGTAAAAAATTCATTCATTTCGGTTATTTCTCAAAAAGAAAACAAAGAAAACAGAGGGTCTGTTGAATTTCAAGTATTCAGTTTTACCACTAAGATAAGGAGACTTACTTCACATTTGGAATTGCACAAAAAAGACTCTTCATCTCAGAGAGGTTTGCAAAAAATTTTGGGAAAACGTCAACGACTGCTGGCTCATTTGTCAAAAAAAAATAGAGGACGTTATAAAGAATTAATTGGTCGATTGGATATTCGAGAGATAAAAACTCGTTAATTTGAAGCGTGATACTATTTGAACTTATTTTGATGAACTTCTTTTTACTTTCAGCAATGCATGGAAGAATGACTCGGGAAAAAACTTATGATTGCACCAACTACAAGAAAAGACCTCATGATAGTCAATATGGGCCCTCACCACCCATCAATGCATGGTGTTCTTCGACTGATCGTTACTCTCGACGGTGAAGATGTTATTGACTGTGAACCAATATTGGGTTATTTACATAGAGGGATGGAGAAAATTGCGGAAAATCGAACAATTATACAATATTTGCCTTATGTAACGCGTTGGGATTATTTAGCTACTATGTTCACAGAAGCAATAACTGTAAATGGGCCTGAACGCCTAGGCAATATTCAAGTACCTAAAAGGGCTAGCTACATCAGAGCTATTATGTTGGAATTGAGTCGTATTGCTTCGCATTTATTATGGCTTGGCCCTTTTATGGCCGATATTGGGGCACAGACCCCTTTCTTCTATATTTTTCGAGAACGAGAATTGATATATGACCTATTCGAAGCTGCTACCGGTATGCGCATGATGCATAATTATTTTCGTATCGGAGGAATAGCTGCTGATCTACCTTATGGCTGGATAGATAAATGTTTAGATTTTTGCGATTATTTTTTAAGCGGAGTTGCTGAATATCAAAAGCTTATTACACGGAATCCTATTTTTTTAGAACGAGTTGAAGGTATAGGCATTATTGGCGCAGAAGAAGCACTCAATTGGGGTTTATCAGGACCAATGCTACGAGCTTCCGGAATAGAATGGGATCTTCGTAAAGTCGATCATTATGAGTGTTACGACGAATTTGATTGGGAGGTTCAATGGCAAAAAGAAGGGGATTCATTAGCTCGTTATTTAGTCCGAATCAATGAAATGATAGAATCCATAAAAATTATCCAACAGGCCCTGGAAGGAATTCCAGGGGGGCCTTATGAGAATTTAGAAATCCGACGCTTTGATAGAATAAAAAATCCTGAATGGAATGATTTTGAATATCGATTTATTAGTAAAAAACCTTCTCCAACTTTTGAATTGGCCAAGCAAGAACTTTATGTAAGAGTTGAAGCACCAAAAGGAGAATTGGGAATTTTTCTGATAGGAGATCAGAGCGTTTTTCCTTGGAGATGGAAAATTCGACCGCCCGGTTTTATCAACTTGCAAATTCTTCCTCAGTTAGTTAAAAGAATGAAATTGGCTGATATTATGACAATACTAGGTAGCATAGATATCATTATGGGAGAAGTTGATCGTTGAAATGATAATTGATACAACAGAAATACAAGTTATCAATTCTTTTTCCAGATTGGAATCCTTAAAAGAAGTCTATGGGATGATATGGATGCTTGTCCCTATTTTGACTCTTGTATTAGGAATCACACTAGGTGTACTAGTAATTGTTTGGTTAGAAAGAGAAATATCTGCAGGAATACAACAACGTATTGGCCCCGAATATGCCGGGCCTTTGGGAATTCTTCAAGCTCTAGCAGATGGTACAAAACTACTTTTCAAAGAGAATCTTCTTCCATCTAGAGGAGATACTCGTTTATTCAGTATCGGACCATCCGTAGCAGTCATATCCATTTTACTAAGTTATTCAGTAATTCCTTTTAGCTATCGCCTTATTTTAGCCG